TTAGAAAACACATTCTCTCCCTGGAACTGCAGGAGCAGCTCTACTTATGAACGTTCTTCCCCGCGTGGGAACTGAACCCACTGCCCGCCCTTGTTGCTTCAAGCTCACTTGAGCAGTTTCCTTCCTCTAGCCTCCTTGCCAGGCCGGTTTCCCTACGGAGACTCAAAGTAGGTCAGGGAAGGACAGTTCTTTTCTCTGAAGAATGTGATATAGAATCAGGGCTACTTTCCCATCCCAAGAGAGATTTCTTTCACGGCCGAATCATAGAAGAGAAGGGCGATCTTCTACTCGGCTTCTGCTCTAGTGGTTGAACGCTTCTCCCTTTCATTGGCTTCCACCGGCCTGAACTGTCCTAGTCTGAACTCTTTCACCTCGTCAACTCGGACTCGGGCAAGCGGGTTCACTCGTATCCTCTTTTCCTTTGGGGTTGGTTACAGCCCCACCCCTTGAATTGCCTTGGGACCGGCCTTCAAAGAAAGATCTGAACATTTGCGTAGATGAGATCACGAGACCAAGCCAGTTCACATCCTCTTCTCTTGTCGAGTGCTGGGAGAAATCCCTATCTTCTCTCGCTCGATTGGGCGCTACTTGCCTATTGACAGAAGTCATCTCCGAAAAAGTCTCCGTGCTCAACTCGCTTTGTTTGTTGATGTCACAAGGTCTTAGGAATCGATTGAATCCTCCCTGTACTTCTACTCGATAGAGTGATCGAATCGGACGCTGTGCCATTGATTGAATTTCAATAGGGTCTTAGTTGTTGAGATAGGTCAGAATGAAGCAAGCCTAGTGGATGGAAGGAATATGCCCAGAGGTGGATTAGAGAAGAAGTCAATAAGTAAGAAAGAAAGGGCAGGGAGATCTCTGGGGTAAAGACAAGGAGCCTAGCTAGGTCCCTTGTCACTAATCCGAATCTGCGGAAGAGGAAGAGGCACCCAACATATAAGAATCGGACTAAGAAAAGATGGGTCCGTTTAAATGGTTGATGCTTTACTGGTCCCCCGCCTTCTCCTTGATCAAATAGTGTGAGGAGAAAAAAAATTGTGATATAAAGAAGAGGAAAAATTCCTATACTTCTATATAGTACGAAGCACTCGTAGCACTTGCTAAGAGTTACCTAATTGATTGAATACCGGTAAATTTACCACAAACAAGAGTATACTCATTTCCGCAACACAATTTCATTGCTTTGGATGCGGCTCCTTTAACTGCTAATCTTTTTCCACCCGAAGGCTAGTTAAACATATGTCGCAAAGAGTAGTATCTGAATCTGTATCTGATGAGGATACTGCTGCAGCGGCGGAGGCTGTGGTAGTCGACCTCGAGATAGTCGATATAGAGAATTGTCCGCCTAAAAGAAAGAATCGCGAGTTTACTCGGAGCAGGCTTCCAAAAAGCCTGACAGTAAAGGTCAGTCATCCTATTCTTATAATTAGCCTGAAGGGTAGCTAAGACGCCCCCTTCCCATTCATTTTCCCTTGGGATGATCAAATTCCTCCTATTTTAAAGCACTTTTTTCTTATCTGACACTCGCAACTAACTACTCCCCTGTACATATAGGGAAGACCACTACTGAGACTGGAACTCAAAGGCCTCCAACGGGAACTTACTTCAACTCCAGGTAAGGCGGAAGCACTTTTAGGGCTTAGGACGAGAAAGACATATTTAACACTAGCTTTTGACCTAGAACCAGCTGACTTAACAGATGGATTGGCCTTGCCTACTTCAATGCCAATGCCCGGTAAACATGTAGAAAAGACAGTTGAGAAGGCCTTTAGGGGCGCTGTATTCATCCAACTAGAAATCTCTTCAGAGAAGATGTTAATGTAGGTAGGATCCTAGCGTAGAGAAATGCTATCCGACTTTCATGATCGAATCGATTCCACTTTTCACTTTGTCGAGATTGGCTTGGTGTTAAGTGTACCGCACCGAGACATTGACGGATTGGCTCGGTCTGGGAGCTCTTCGATGATAGATTCTACTCTAGTTTTCAAATGATGCAATAGTTCTTTTTACGGCGAACCGACCGGTAACGCTCTATGTGTGAACAAGGGGATTCCATTCTAAACCCATCGTATGGTTGAACGAAGAACACACCTGCGATATTCATCCCCGTTCCGAATGATCTGGAATTCCTTTCCAATTCCGACTGTTTGCAGCATGCGAATGCCTCCTTCCCACTTTTGATCAGGTGCCCGCCGCATTTTCCGCGCTTGAAAAAAAGAACCTGGGACGTATTTCCTTGCCATGGGCGCGGCCTTCGTTTCACTCCCTTTAGCCCATCTGAATCTAAGTACAAAAACCCGTGAAGGGAGCCCCTTCGGTTAGAGAAAAGGCTAATTCGGATGCATGGAGCCGGAGAACGGCTCTCTCTCTTCCCTGTTGTGTCACCCTAGCCCACCTTAGAAGTAGGGCGAGAGAATGGTTCCCCCCCGCTGCAACAACTCCCTCCCCCCGATCCAAACAAGCCAAATGGTCTAAAAAAAAGAAGGGCCTTACGTGTCGATTCATCCGAGCGTAATAGAAGATATCTTTTGGAGTTGCAGTTCCAGTCCTTGGTATTCCTTCTGCCTTTTTAAGTATGAGTGCGTGGAAGCTGTCGTTCCTTTTGAAGCAGTTCCCCCTTTTCAGTTGGCAAATGCAAGCCATACCGTGAGAGTTCCATACTAGTACATTTGAAGTGCTTCTGCATTCTTCGCTTAGTGTCAATCTTTTATGGCTCTTCGTAAGATAGCCAAGGTTTCCTATCAATCAAGTAAAGGAGATCAAAGTTCACTCTAATAAATCGATCTGACTTAGCCAAAGAAAGGCTTTTTGGCCTCAAAATCATAATCAAGAAAGTTCCCGAGCGGGAGTGAGCCAAAACTCAGAAAAGCGCATTGACAAATGCCGGGGAAGAATCCGATCCGAGTAAGTAAACTGGCTCGACTAAAGAAAGAAGGGCATGAAAAGGGATACGATAAGAGAACAGGTCTTTCGGATAAGCTGTTGCCGCTCTTATGTTAGAGCTCTTTAGTCCCATCCCTACCAAAAAAAATCTTTGTTCCCTGTCCACTGGCGGTTTAGTATATATCTAAAATTTCATTTAGGAGCGCTCTTTTCATCCAACTAGAAATCTCTTCAGAGAAGAAGATCTTGAGTTGAGTAAAAAAAAACGCCTGGTTCACGAATGAAATTCTCGAGAAAGAGTTCTTTGCTTTCGGAATTGAAGTCGGATCGGAACAACAAGGAGAAGGAGGTCATAGGTTAGCCCCGGGAGAGAGCAATCTCTTGCGGAGAAGGACGGAATTGCCCGGCGAGACCAGACTACATTTATCCATTCTTCGTAAGCTCCTTTCTGACTTCTGAAGAAAGCCCGAACTCGCATTCCCAGGGAGAGAAAGTGCGTTTTAGCATACTTTTTGACAAGATTTGAGGATCCATTCGAACTTGGACTTGAAGGTGGAATTGGTTACTCTGCCACTTCAGAGAAGAAGACCCCCCATTAATAAGGAAAGGGCAGAAAAGTGAGCCCAGGCAAACCTACTTCTCGTTATCTTGTTCCTGGTCAAGCTCCCGTACCCGCTCCTTACTACAATCCTCCCCAATTTCAGTAAGGAAAGGAGGGGCCACTATCAATTGAATAAGCGTATCAAAGAGAATGAGGTCTATCTGCCATCAACTTTAAGTAAAGTAATAGAATTCGAAGTCAAAGCTTTCTTCTAGCTTCTAGGTTTAAGTGGAAGGTTTCCAAGCGATATGGATATGACACAGAAGTTGAAGTTCGCTATGTTCACCATGGGCTCAGGCGAATATAGCAAGTGTGAAGCGAGAGTGGGCTTTCTCTTTAGATTGGAATCAGTATCTATTTTAAGCTTCAAGTCTTTTTCTCAATAGAAAGACGGAGGAGGGGTCAACAAGTGGGCGGGCGCGAAGCCTGCAGGGATATCAAATCCGAAAATGAAGTCAATTTCCGATAAACCGCATACGATATGAAGGCTAGGAAAAGGAAGAAGGCGGGTTTGTAGCGGAGGTAGACTCTGGGAGTGGAGGAGAGATAGTCGATGGGATGGGCGGTCCTCCATTAGTCTTCTGTGTTTGCAAGGCTTGCAAGCACCCTTCTGACATCCTTTAAAAGCTCAACGAGAAGAGGAACTTCCAATTTCAGTATTGGAGATTGGCATGGTTGTTTCCTTGGCCTAAGGCTTCTCTATAGAATAGACTCTTCCCACTGCTAACTGCTAAGCTAATTCTACTGCCGAGCTAAAGGCTGACGCAAGAACAGCTTATCCCTCGGCTGAACTCCCCCTAAAAAATCCCTCTCGGGGGCACCTAGGACTAGGGGGAGAAGAGAAAGGCCTTCAACCGGCAAAGATGCCTATCTTGATCTTTCGACTGACCTTCTAACTCTCCCTCTACTCTCACTTTCCATTTCATTCGCTAAGTCGTTCCCTCATCTCTTTCACTCTCGGCTTCTGAAACAAGACTTGTGAACAGCTGAACAAGAGCTAGCCACTAATCTCAGTCGAATTGGAAAAAACCGAGAGGCCCCCTAATGTCTTTCTTTCTTAATTACTAAGAAACTGCTACTACTCCCACTAGTTACCTCCTATAACTAATGCTACCCCACGTTCAAGCTCTAAACCGTCAAGAAGAAAGGAGACTTTTAGGGGAGGCACATATGAGAAGTGAAACGTGGCTTTCAAAGTAATAAGATAGCTGTCTGCTATGCGTGTAAGGGCATAAGGTACGAAGTTACTCGTACGAAGTCCCTCTCCTGTAACTCGAGTGACAACCAAATCTTGACTAGCATATCCGCCTCTCACTTCGCTCCTCTCCTGTAACTCGAGCGGCTTAACGCTCGAGTGAGTACTCCCCTGTAGCTTCGCAACAGATCAATATGAATGAGGATTCCTAGTTCCTGTTGAGAATCTTGGATCATGGCCTAAACTAAACCTCTCTTTGCTTGTTGATGAAGAAATCTATCAAGAAGGATGAATAGGACTAGCCTTTATTTTATTTGCTTTCTTTCCCCTTACCCATAAACATACAACTCAAAGCAAGTGAGCAGCTTGGGATAGAAAGATTCCAAGAGCTTAGTGAAAAGGATAGTAGTCACTAGATATAAGCTATAGGACGGACTTGGGGATAGCCTATATATAAGGTAAGGTCGGTTCCCGCACAATCCCCTGATGGAGGGGGTATACCGGTGCACAAACCGAGGTCAAATTTCTTCTACCCAATCAGCATGAAAAGGCATTGAAGGGTGCAAGACTTCTATCTTTCTGCCACTTCGTCTTGTACCTGTCCTTTTGGGACAGCCTCTCTCTTCATCTTTTTCATGGAGGTTACCCCTTTCCTTTCATCTTTCAAAACTCTCAGACCATTATGCGCCTTCCCCTTACTAGATCAAATAGGGCCACAAAGAATGCTTTCAGAACAATGCACGAACAAAACGAGTATACGAAAGTTGACGGCATGAACACCGAATGAACAGCTTTCTTCTTTTTATCTAGATATGCTATTTCTTTTTTTTCTTTCTTTGATTTTGAGCTTTAATTCTATTATCTCTACCCCATACTCATACTTATCTCTCTTGAATCCTGTGCATCTTTCTCTGGTATGGAATTCTCCCGCCTAACTGAGTAGGAAATGCTTCGTAAGTTCATTCCTTTATTTATATAAATAATATATTTTATCTTCTAATGCCTGCATCCTTGCTTTATCTGCCGCGTATACCTCTGTCTTATCTTCTGGCCTTTATGCATCTAAGTAGACTCAGCATTCATCCATCACACTTTCGCCATAATTTATTGTTAATACTAAGGAAAATTACTTTTTTAGAGCGAATTCATAGAATGAAAGATTTGATAGTATCTTTCATGGAAAATGAGTCAATACTCCGCCCGCTTTGAGACTTGGATCCTTCGCAGGTTGAATTCTCGCTGATCAAACTCTTCAAGTATCCAATTCAAGCACGCTTTGCAAGCCGCGAAGCTCGAGGTAGAAGCTGTGGTACCATAGAGAAATAGCATGTCAATCTGGAAAGAAAGCTAATGCCGACTATTTTCGCACTCGTCTAATATCTCCTCTAACCAGTGCGACAGGGATCCAGCCGTCTACACAAGGAGTCAGGCCTCTGGCCTGCGAAGTCACTCACAACGGGGAAAGGGAGCCCGTCCCAATTCAAGGAAAAATCTGATTATATGGCAACTAGTGGCGCCCTGGGAGCGTCAAATAGCAGAGGTAGCGGCATTTCTGTCACAATCCCTCACTTGCACCTGCGGGAAGGAGCATTTCTGTCTAAGTCAATCTTTCCACTGGCATGCATTTAGTCAGTACCTCGATTGGCAGTCAACATCTTGATTTACTCCTTTCCACGAGGGAATTCAATTTTCTTGGGTCAGGTAGGGTAGATCTAAGTGCTATATAATTTAATTTACCGTAGTCCACGATGTCAGTCAAAAAGAAAATATCTAGCAAGAAGGGGCTCTCAAAGTATATGACTATAATGAGTTTAGGGTATGCTAAACTG